GAGTTAAAAGGGCCCATTCGCTTCAATTCCCGAGTGAAACACTCGTCACTATGAGTCTACCCCATCTACCTATATATAGAATATCTATATAGTATAGAAAATGGACATATATATGTCTCCAAAGTGTCTCGTCTCATTCAGAAACAAGAATTTTTGAGGAAGTATGGGATGGATAAGACTAATTAATTGCTTTTTTATTGAATCCCATCCGAGCGAGATTCAATTACTTGATACAGAATTCAACTATAGATCCAAGAGATTTTATTCTATTTGATGTTTCATCGAATCATGTGATGAATACATGGAACTTTTATCCGGAACTACACTTAACTATCTATCAATTTTCGATTTTCTATCCTTTCCTTATCTCCTGTCTTAGTCTGAGATAGAGAGAGGCATATCTTACTATAATAAAATAATACGTGAATTGATGAGTAAAAGTTGAAGAGAGGTGTTTCCTATTTTTAGCGGTACAAATAAGTTCCTGGGGTATTAGAGCATTACCTCATTAGAATATAATGAAGTAAGGGTTGTTCATCAAAGGTGAGTGAAGAGGAAAATAGATAGGAATCGCGAAAGATAGAAAGCTTTGTGGGATTTAGTCACACCATTAGATTCTATTGACAATTCCAAAAAACTGTTCATACTATGAATGAGCATAGTATGGTGGCGATCCGAGCAGGTATGCCCCCATGGTCAAAAGGTGGATGACATTTCCCTTTCACGGAAGTAGTGGGGATTCGATTTCCCCTGGGGGTAGGGTACTATGAGAGGAAGTTGCTCATGGATTATCAATAAGAATCGAATTGATTCTTCCTGGGTCGATGCCCGAGTGGTTAATGGGGACGGACTGTAAATTCGTTGGCAATTTGTCTACGCTGGTTCAAATCCAGCTCGGCCCAAAAATTCGCCGATCCATCATGAGATTATTTCCAATTTGATTTGTTCTCCCGAAGCATCTGAAACTAGAAAGAAGTAAAAAAAAAAAATCGCTATTATCAATCGATTTGACGCGATTTGACAAACAACCAATAGGATTACTAGCAACCTGTTTCGTTCCCTCTAAAATCAATATTCGCATGGAGATTGATAGTAATATATCACCCCTTTCTCTCTTAGAATACGATGATTCTAGATAGAACTGAACTTGTTTGATTGAATGAAACCGTTCAAAATATGTAGGCCCCACGCCTTATTTCTCTGGGATTGTAGTTCAATCGGTCAGAGCACCGCCCTGTCACGGCGGAAGCTGCGGGTTCGAGCCCCGTCAGTCCCGACCTAGAATCTGATGAATCCATCAATTCATCTCTCTATTTTCTGTGAAGAGGGACACGGAGCAGGATCTCCTTCCCGGTGCTGGGTCCTTATTTCTTTTTTGCTTTCCTTTGCCTTTTGGTAATTTCAAGTCATTCAATTTGTACCGTACCGATTGATGGGATGTGGGAGAGACCTATTTAGATTGCTACAATTATTGGTAGCACCCTATTCAATTAAGGATTCCGGGAAATGCCGTACTTGTCTGGGTTTTTCGCTTGCCCCTGATCCATTTTATAGAATAAACATATGTTTTACAGGAGCACAGACACCAATTAGGATTCATATTTTGTTTTTGTACGATACAAAATCAACCCCACTTTCACATAGTTAACCCGGCGGAATGCTTGAAAGGTTCAAAGTACCCCCACTCCCCCTAACTCCGAGTTTCAAGTTTATAGAAAATCAATTTCTAATTGGAAATAATCTATCGCACTCTCAATTCATATTGAATTTTTCATATTATATATCTGTTCTAGGACCGAAAAAGGGGGTATTACTAAAAGAAAGATCAAACAAGGATCTACCAGACTTAGCTTAGTGAGGGAATGGATAATCCTTTTTCTTCCTATTTGAAAGGTCCTATGGAAGAAAGAACAAATTACAAAACAGTCAATTTGTCAAAGTATTGGATCTTTTCTATTGGGATCCGTCCTTATCAAACCTCTTTGTCTTATAAGGAAATTGGGTCATAAAAAACAAAGTTTCGAACGGCATTCCCTCTTTATTTCCATTTCACTTCTACAATATTGATTGGGTTTGTGATCAACGGAAGTGTAAGATAGGTCATATGGTCGTTATATGATTCTATAAAGAAGACGGGGGGGGTATAGAAAATAAAAGGAACAAAGAATGAAAAACCAAAGAGGATTCTTGATTGGATCAGGAATTCCATTTTTTATTGCGTATGTATCAAAGATCTTCCTATGTTATACTATTCAATTCTTGATGAAAAATTGATTTGATAGCTGAGATATTGTTATTCATGACATTGATCCAATTTAATACCATCGGGGGGAATTGCATACTATCGAAGTGAGAGACAAAAGATTTAGACTCTCTATGGGATTAGATCCCGAGTTATTATGAAATAAAAAAAAAATGATAAAATCAAATTATGGAAGTAAATATTCTCGCATTTATTGCTACTGCATTGTTCATTCTAATCCCTACGGCTTTTTTACTTATCATTTACGTAAAAACGGTCAGTCAAAAGGATTAATTTGAATCAAGCCCGGCTTCTTAGTCCTTATCAATTGAATGAAAGGAGATTTAAATCTCTAGTCTTAAATGAGCGGACTAGAATCAACAGTTATAGTATATGAAATCCGATAGATAGTATGGTAGAAAGAAATAGATCTATTTCTTTCTACCATACTAAATGTCTATTATTCTATATTCTAGAAAGTGAGACTGATGATTCGGCTGTAGAAATATATATAATATAGGATTCATTTCCTATTGAATATGGATCCATCTATAATATGGATATTCATCCAGGTACATATAAATCAGGTACATAAAAATCACATATGTCTAATGTATATATAAAAAGTCACCCCCAATTCTGACATAATATCCTAAGAATTCGAGTTTTTTGATCCATCCATTTGATTTGTCGTGATTCCAACCAATCCGAGATAACCGAATGTCCGCTTTGACTCTTATGTCTTATATGTCGTGCGTTGCGGCTCTAATTACTCGGTTTCTTATTTTTTCCAATAGGGAGGGACCCAGGGAGCTGTCGAAGAAATCAAATCAATAGAGGAAGGTCTGGGCATATACCGAATAAAATTCTAGAAAAAAAAAGAAAGCGAGTAATCCCCTTTTTCTCAATCAATCTGACAAAGCAAAATGGACCATTAAGAGATGAGTCAAGCAATTCTATGGGAAATTGTTCAGACAGATTGAGAAAAATCGTAGTAGATTCCAACTATTTCTAACGTGTGAACCATGATATGGACTGAGTCAATAAAGCGTAAATTCAATATGATTTCTCATTTCTAAGAGTCTAAATGCTTGAGCAATAAAGAGGGAAACAAATAAAAAAGGGGGCAGGTTTTTACTCATTGTAATATCCATATCTGATTCTGTTAATAGCTAGTGGCTAGAGTTCATCAAAATAGGAACATGGGATGAATTGAAATATTTCAAATATTTCTTTGATTAAAAAGATATTCTTCATATCTTGCATTTCTAATTTGGAAAAAGGATCTCCTTTTTTTTTATTAATTGAAAAAACGCTTTTGGAGAATGATCTATGAAAGAGACTATTGATAAAGTTCGATTACTCAACTCAATTAGCCGTTACTCTAGAGTCCACTTCTTCCCCATACTACGAGTGAAAGGGAAAATGTAAAGACTACCATTAATGCAGCCCAAGCAAGACTTACTATATCCATATGAATTATGTCCCCTATCTCTATCTCTATAGAATATGAAGATATTCTCCCCTTATTGATCACTAATAATAATAAACTCGATCGATGGCGCAGAGGCAAAAAGGAATTCTAACCGAAGGAAGGTTATTGATGAAGCAATCCAATAAATCTACCCATAACAAGTTCTTATACTGAATTTGTTTGATTCCCCGTTTCACTATCTAATTCAAGGCTCAGTCAGTATAGACTACACTATTAATGTAAGTCCTCACAGCCTAGTTCTTCTATACCATAATCCTCCTTCGAATCCTCGTCGCAAGGATTGACAGCCTTTTATAAAATAGAAAAGCCCCTATTCTGAAAATTGAATAAGTATTGGCAGTTCTAAGTTCTAGCCCTTTTCCTCTGCTTTTGCTGGGCAAGAATTGGGTCATTTGTCTGCTATCAAGAAAGGCATTTCGAGTTTTTATTGGTCAGGCGACACCCGGATTTGAACTGGGGAAAAGGGATTTGCAGTCCCCCGCCTTACCGCTCGGCCATGCCGCCAAAACGAAAAATATAGGGAGATTGGCATTTTTTACATTTTTTATTGGATTCGATGAATCCCATTCTCCTTATGCCTTTTCTAATAAATCTCAAAACCCTTTTTCTTTTTTTTTTATCTCAAATAGTCTTTCCTTAGTGTCATAAGACAATAAAATTGAGACACAACCCATCAGTGCCAATTATTTTCACTAATTGAATCCTTTTCACTTACAATAATAACAAGAATTATGTGTATATGTCAACCATATAACAAAAATTATTACGCAGATATACCTAATTAGATATCTTATTTATATATGATATTCCTAGAAAGCGATTAAGGGAATGGCCGTGCTTCCGTTCTTCAAAGACTGTCAATCCTTGCGACGAGGATTCGAAGATTGAATCTATTGAATATCCAATAGAAATTAGGATATATAGCGCGGTTGCCAAAGTAAGTAGAATTTGGATAGGCGATTATAGGGATAGCTAAATAGCTGCGTGTTCTTACTAAATACAGTTCCTCTTGCGCACTCCAATTGGATTCCACGAATTCAACTAAGAAACACACCCTATCTCTTCTCTGCGGATCATTTCTGCCTTTATTGCATTCATAGATAGAGCAGGGATCAAAAATCCTGAGTCCATTTACTTTTTTGGTATCCAGCGGGCTCATAATATCATAATAGATAGAAATAGCATCCCTTTTTCTATTCTATTATTACTTTTCTATTCATCTATACAAGATTCCCTAATATAAGTCTAATAAGTCTAAGTGGCAGAATTTTTTTTTGTTCGGGAATGTTTTATTTTCTCAAGCCATTTCCATTTATTTCTATCTCTTGCAAATTCAAATTTGAGTAGAAAATTCTCTTTCTTTCTTTCTCCGCTCATATTTTAGATATTCCATATATATATGAAGTTGTTTAAAATAAGATTTTATGTGATTCAGTAAACAGAATATCCAGTCCATCATTGCTAGATCGATCCATATGGTTCGATGAAGAATGAGCCAATGAATGGGATTTTTTTGATAAATAGGAAACAAAAGTAAAGATGCTTCGAGATACAAACGAGGGAATGTCCACAGTACCTGGGTTTAGTCAGATACAATTTGAGGGATTTTGTAGGTTCATCAATCAGGGTTTGATGGAAGAATTTGATAAGTTTCCAAAAATTGAGGATAGAGATCAAGAAATGGAATTTCAATTATTTGTGGAAAGATATCAATTGCAAGAGCCTTTAATAAAAGAAATAGATGCTGTGCATGGATCACTCACATATTGTTCGGAATTATATGTACCCGCAGGCTTAAGTTGGAAAACCGGCAAGGATACGCAAGAACAAAACCTATTTATTGGAAACATTCCTCTCATGAATTCCCTGGGAACCTCTATAGTAAATGGAATATACAGAATAGTGATCAATCAAATAGTGCAAAGTCCCGGTATTTATTACCGTTCAAAATTGGACTATACCGGAATTTCGGTCTATACCGCTACCATAATATCAGATTGGGGAGGAAGATCAGAATTAGAGATTGATAGAAAAGCACGGATATGGGCGCGCGTGAGTAGGAAACAAAAAATATCTATTCTAGTCCCATCATCAGCTATGGGTTCGAATCTAAGAGAAATTCTAGAAAATGTTTGCTACCCAGAAATTTTCGTGTCTTTTCCGAATGATAAGGAGAAAAAAAAAATGGGGTCAAAAGAAAATGCTATTTTGGAATTTTATCAACAATTTGCTTGTGTCGGCGGGGACCCAGTATTTTCTGAGTCCTTATGTAAGGAATTACAAAAGAAATTTTTTCAACAAAGATGTGAATTAGGAAGGGTTGGGCGACGAAATATGAACCGGAGATTGAATCTTGATATACCTCAGAACATTACATTTTTGTTACCACGGGATGTATTGGCAGCTGCGGATCACTTGATCGGAATGAAATTTGGAATGGGTACGCTTGACGATATGAATCACTTGAAAAATAAACGTATTCGTTCTGTAGGGGATCTTTTACAGGATCAATTCGGAGTGGCTATGGTTCGTTTAGAATATGCGGTTCGAAAAACTCTAGGTGGAGCAATTAAGCAAAAAAGGATACCAACTCCTCATTATTTGGTAACTTCAACTCTATTAACAACCACTTATGAATCCTTTTTTGGCCTACACCCCCTATCTCAAGTTTTTGATCAAACAAATCCATTGACACAAATAGTTCATGGGCGAAAATTCAGTTATTTGGGTCCTGGGGGGTTGACAGGGCGAACTGCTAGTTTTCGGATACGAGACATCCATCCTAGTAACTATGGGCGTATTTGCCCAATTGATACATCTGAAGGAATCAATGTTGGACTCGTTGGATCCTTAGCAATTCATGCGAGGCTTGGTCATTGGGGATCTTTAGAAAGACCGTTTTATGAAATTTCTGAGAGATCAAAAAAGGGGCGGGTGCTTTATTTATCCCCAAGTCTGGATGAATACTATATGGTAACGTCAGGAAATTCTTTAGCAGTAAATCGTGGTATTACGGAAGAGCAGGGTGTTCCGGCTCGATACCGTCAAGAATTCCTGACTATTGCATGGGAAGAGATTCAGCTTCGAAGCATTTTTCCCTTCCAATATTTTTCTATTGGAGCCTCCCTCATTCCTTTTGTCGAGCACAATGATGCGAATCGGGCTTTAATGAGTTCTAATATGCAACGTCAAGCAGTTCCGCTTTCTCGATCCGAGAAGTGCATTGTTGGAACTGGGTTAGAAGGCCATGTGGCTCTAGATTCGGGGGTTTCCGTTATAGCCGAACACGGGGGAAAGGTCATTTATGCCAATACTGACAAGATCATTTTATCAGGTAATGGAGACACTCTAAGCATTCCCTTGCTTAGGTATCAACGTTCCAACAAAAATACTTGTATGCATCAAAAAACCCGGGTTCCGCGGGGTAAATGCATTAAAAAAGGACAAATTTTAGCGGAGGGTACTGCTACAACTGGCGGCGAACTCGCTTTAGGAAAAAATATATTAGTGGCTTATATGCCCTGGGAGGGCTACAATTTTGAGGATGCAGTACTCATTAGCGAACGTCTGGTATATGCAGATATTTATACTTCTTTTCATATACGGAAATATGAAATTCAGATTCATGTGACAAGCCAAGGTCCCGAAAGAATCACTAATGACATACCGTACTTAGAGGCCCGTTTACTTCGCAATTTAGATAAAAGTGGAATTGTGATGCTGGGCTCTTGGGTAGAAACGGGCGATGTTTTAGTAGGCAAATTAACGCCGCAGATGGCGAAAGAATCCTCATCTGCCCCGGAAGCTAGATTATTACGAGCCATACTTGGTATTCCGGTATCCACCACAAAGGAAACGTGTCTAAAATTACCCATAGGTAGCAGAGGTCGAGTTATTGATGTGAGATGGGTCCATAAAAAAGGGGGTTACAGTTATAATCCAGAAACGATTCGTGTATATATTTCACAGAAACGTGCAATCAAAGTAGGTGATAAAGTAGCAGGAAGGCATGGGAATAAAGGTATCATTTCCAAAATTTTGCCTATACAAGATATGCCCTATCTGCAAGATGGAACACCTGTTGATATGGTCTTTAATCCATTAGGAGTACCTTCACGAATGAATGTAGGGCAGATATTTGAGTGTTCGCTCGGGTTAGCGGGGGATCTGCTAGACAGGCATTATCGAATAGCGCCCTTTGATGAGAGATATGAGCAAGAGGCTTCGAGAAAACTCGTGTTTTCTGAATTATATGAAGCCGGTAAGCGAACAGCAAATCCATGGGTATTTGAACCCGAATATCCGGGAAAAAGCAGAATATTTGATGGAAGAACGGGGGATCCTTTCGAACAACCTGTTTTAATAGGAAAGGCCTATATCTTGAAATTAATTCATCAAGTTGATGATAAAATCCATGGGCGTTCCACTGGAAAGTACGCGCTTGTTACACAACAAGCTCTTAGAGGAAGAGCCAAACAAGGGGGACAGCGGGTAGGAGAAATGGAAGTTTGGGCTCTAGAGGGATTTGGTGTTGCTCATATCTTACAAGAGATGCTTACTTATAAATCTGATCATGTTCGAGCTCGTCAGGAAGTACTTGATACTACGATCAATGGAGGAAGGATAGCTAAGCCAGAGAAGGATGCTCCAGAATCTTTTCGATTGCTAGTTCGAGAACTACGATCTTTGGCTCTAGAAATGAACCATTTCCTTGTATCTGAGAAGAACTTCCAGATTAATAGGAAGGAAGTTTGATTGGAATGAATCAGAATTTTTCTTCTATGATCGACCGATATAAACATCAACAACTTCGAATTGGATCAGTTTCTCCTCAACAAATAATTGCCTGGGCTAATAAAATCCTACCTAATGGAGAGGTGGTTGGAGAGGTGACAAAACCCCATACTTATCATTACAAAACCAATAAACCGGAAAAGGGTGGATTGTTTTGTGAAAGAATTTTTGGGCCTATAAAAAGTGGAATTTGTGCTTGTGGAAATTATCGAGTAATCAGAGATACAAAAGAAGAACCGAAATTTTGCGAACAATGTGGAGTCGAGTTTGTTCATACTCGGGTACGACGATATCAAATGGGATACATTAAACTGGCATGCCCAGTAACTCATGTGTGGTATTTGAAACGTCTTCCTAGTTATATCGCGAATCTTTTAGATAAACCGCTTAAAGAATTAGAGGGCCTCGTATACTGCGATGTGTGATTTGATCGAAATTTTGATTTTACAGATTCGGAATAAGAAACTGTCATCCCGTTCAATCTCATTGGGATGCCCCAGCTCTGACATGTCTCTTGGGAGGAGCAGCATGAAACTCAGAATCCTATTATGGGTGTATTCAATACTCTCAAAATAAGGGGAATTGATCTATGGTTGATTCCATAACAGATAAATAGGAATTGCTAGTTGTACCTCGTTAAAAAGACTTCTTTACGTGGAATTAATCATTCCATATAGAAAGAATTTCTCTTCAAGTAAACAAATATGGCATGGTTACGAAAGCCTATCTATCGCATATAGGCTTTAAATCATGACATAACCGTCGAGGTTAAGTAGGGACCTAAAAGATCGAACAGAACGATACATAGACAAGTAAATTCCTTCTGAGTTCCGAGGTATTCTTTTAAGAAGGGGATTCCTCATTCGAAGGGAAGTAGACTACTCAATAATTTCCCATTTCATTTATGTCCTAAATTGCCGAATCAGGAATTCAATTCATAAAATAGAAATAAAAAGGAAGGATGTATTAATGAAATGTTGGTTGGTCCTCACCGGAAACTTGAGTAAGGAGTAGATCTTGTTGGGGTTTTCTAGAAAAAAAAAAAAATGGGAAAGCGAGAGCCCCCCTTTATCGTTATTTGGCGTAACTACTTGAGCCGGATGAGAGGAAACCCTCACGTCCGATTTTGAAGGGGGGGAAATCCTATAGGAACCTATCCCAATTTTTCCTTTGCGAGGCCTGTTGCTAAAAAACCCACTTTCTTACGATTACGAGGTTCATTCGAATACGAAATACAATCTTGGAAATACAGCATCCCACCTTTTTTTACTACTCAAGGTTTCGATAGATTTCGAAATAGAGAAATCTCGACTGGGGCAGGTGCTATCAGAGAACAATTAGCCGATCTGGATTTGGGACTTATTAGAGATTCTTCATTGGTCGAATGGAAAGACTTAGGGGGCGAAGGGCCCGCCGGTAATGAATGGAAAGAGAGAAAAATTGGAAGAAGAAAGGTTTTTTTGGTTAGACGCATGGAATTAGCTAAGCATTTTATTCGAACAAATGTAGAACCAGAACGGATGGTTTTGTGTCTATTACCGGTTCTTCCTCCCGAATTGAGACCACTCTTTCAGCTAGAGGAGGGTAAACAAATGAATTCGGATATTAATGAACTTTATAGAAGAGTTCTTTTTCGGAACAATACTCTTATCGATCTATTAATACCAAGTAGATTTACGCCGAGGGACTTAGTCAGGTGTCAGGAAAAATTAGTACAGGAAGCCGTGGATACACTTCTTGATAATGGGCTCCGCGGACAACCAATCAGGGACAGTCATAATAAAGTTTACAAGTCTTTTTCAGAGCTAATTAAGGGCAAAGAGGGAAGATTTCGACAGACTCTGCTTGGTAAACGGGTGGATTATTCGGGGCGTTCTGTCATTGTCGTGGGCCCTTCACTTTCATTACATAGATGTGGATTGCCTCGCGAAATAGCAATAGAGCTTTTCCAGACATTTGTAATTCGTGGTCTAATCAGACAACGCGTTGCTTCCAACATAGACGTTGCAAAAAGTAAAATTCTGGAAAAAGAACCAATTGTCTGGGAAATACTTCAAGAAGTTATGCAGGGACATCCTGTATTGCTAAATAGAGCACCTACTTTGCATAGATTAGGCATACAGGCATTCGAACCCATTTTAGTGGAAGGGCGTGCTATTTTTTTACATCCATTAGTTTGTAAGGGGTTTAATGCAGACTTTGATGGGGATCAAATGGCTGTTCATCTACCTTTATCTTTAGAAGCTCAAGCAGAGGCTCGTTTACTTATGTTTTCTCATATGAATCTCCTGTCTCCGGCTATTGGAGATCCCATTTCCGTACCAACCCAAGATATGCTTATGGGCCTGTATCTATTAACAATTGGGAATCCTCGAGGTATTTGTGCAAATAGGTATAATCCATGTAATCGGAGAAACTATCAAAATGAAAAAATTGACGAAAATAGCTATAAGTATACAAAAGAACCCTATTTTTGTAGTTCCTATGACGCACTTGGGGCTTATCGGCAGAAACGAATCAATTTAGATAGTCCCTTGTGGCTCCGGTGGCGACTAGATCAACGCGTCATTGCATCAAGAGAAGTTCCTATCGAAGTTCAATTTGAATCTTTGGGTACCTATGATGAGATTTATGGGCACTATCTGATAGTAAGAAATGTCAAAAAAGAAATGCTTTGTATAGATATTCGAACCACTCTTGGTCATATTTCTTTTTATCGAGAAATAGAAGAAGCTTTACAAGGGTTTTACCGGGCTTGCTCATAGGGTACAATTATATGATATCCATGCCCGTGGAAATTCGATTCGGGTCTCTCTCTATCAATCAACTAGTATCATAATTCCTGAATTTCTACGCGAATCGCGATCGAGGAAAGGAAGTCTTTGAATCACTGACTCAAACTTATTGTGCAATCTTACTCATTGGAATAGGGAGGTACTTATGGCAGAACGGGCCGATCTGGTCTTTCACAATCAAAAAATGGATGGAACTGCCATGAAACGACTTATTAGCAGATTAATAGATCACTTTGGAATGGCATATACATCACATATCTTGGATCAAGTAAAGACTCTGGGTTTCCAGCAGGCCACTGCTACCTCCATTTCATTAGGCATTGATGATCTTTTAACAATACCCTCAAAGGGATGGCTAGTCCAAGATGCTGAACAACAAAGTTTTCTTTTGGAAAAACACCATCAGTATGGGAGTGTACACGCGGTAGAAAAATTACGTCAATCCATTGAGATATGGTATTCTACGAGTGAATACTTGCGCCAAGAAATGAATCTGAATTTTAGGATGACCGATCCTTCTAATCCAGTCCATATAATGTCTTTTTCGGGAGCTAGAGGAAATGCATCTCAAGTACACCAATTAGTAGGTATGAGAGGGTTAATGTCAGATCCCCAAGGACAAATGATTGATTTACCCATTCAAAGCAATTTACGCGAAGGACTCTCTTTAACAGAATATATAATTTCCTGCTATGGAGCCCGGAAAGGGGTTGTGGATACCGCTGTACGAACAGCGGATGCTGGATACCTCACGCGCCGTCTTGTTGAAGTAGTTCAACACATTGTTGTGCGTAGAACAGATTGTGGCACTCTCCGAGGTATTTCTCTAAGTCCCCGAAATGGGATGATAAGAGAAAGATTTTTTATCCAAACATTAATTGGTCGTGTATTAGCAGACGATGTATATATAGGCTCCCGATGCATTGCCATCCGAAATCAAGATATTGGTAGGGGACTTGTGAATCGATTCATAGCCTGTGGAGCGCAGCCAATATCTATTCGAACCCCCTTTACTTGCAAGAGTACATCTTGGATCTGTCGATTATGTTATGGTCGGAGTCCCACTCATGGCGACTTGGTCGAGTTGGGAGAAGCGGTAGGTATTATTGCGGGTCAATCTATCGGGGAACCGGGGACTCAACTAACATTAAGAACTTTTCATACTGGTGGAGTATTTACAGGCGGTACTGCAGAATACGTACGAGCCCCTTCTAATGGAAAAATCAAATTCAATCAGGATTTGCTTCATCCTACACGTACATGTCATGGTCATCCTGCTTTTCTATGTTATATAGCCCTATATGTAACTATTGAGGATCAAGATATTCTACATAATGTGACTATTCCACCAAAAAGTTTTCTTTTAGTTCAAAATGATCAATATGTAGAATCAGAACAAGTGATTGCGGAGATTCGCGCGGGAACATCCACCTTGAATTTGAAAGATAGGGTTCGAAAACATATTTATTCTGACTCAGAGGGAGAAATGCATTGGAGTACCGCGGTGTACCATGCACCCGACTATACATATGGTAATGTTCATCTCTTACCAAAAACAAGTCATTTATGGATAGTCTCGGGGGTTCCGTACAGATCCAGTATGCTCTCTGTTTCACTCCACAAGGATCAGGATCAAATGAATGTTCATTCTCTTTCTGCTGAAGGAAAATCCATTTCTAATTCTAATCTATTAGTTCCTAATGATCAAGCAAGATATAACACATTTTTGAGTTCAGAGCCCTTTGGTAAACACGGGGAGAGGATTCTTGATTATTTAGGACCTGGTCGAATCATACCCAACGGTCCTTGTAATCTCACATATACTGCCATTCTCCACGGGAATTCTGATTTCTTTTTCTTGTCAAAGAGGAGAAGAAATCGATTCATCATTCCATTCCAATATAATCAAGGACAAGAAAAAGAACTAATAACCCCCTCGGGTCTCTCGATTGAAATACCTATAAATGGGATTTTCCATAGAAATAGTATTCTTGCTTATTTCGACGATCCCCGATACAGAAGAAAGAGTTCGGGAATTACTAAATATGGGACTATCGAGGCGCGTTCGAGCGTAAAGAAAGAAGATTTGATTGAGTATCGAAGAATGCCAAAATACCAAACGAAAATAGATCAAATTTTTTGCATTCCCGAGGAAGTGCATATTTTACCCGGATCGTCTTCCGTAATGGTACGAAATAATAGTATTATTGGGGTAGATACAGAAATCACTTTCAAAACAAGAAGCCGAGTAGGCGGATTGGTCCAAGTAGAGAAAAAAACAAAAAAGATTGAACTGAAAATCTTTTCTGGAGATATTTATTTTCCCGGAGAGACAGATAAGATCTCCTGGCAGAGCGGTATCTTGATACCACCCGGAAGGGAAAAAAAAAACTCAAAGGAATCAAAAAAAGTGAAAAATTGGAGCTATGTCGAACGGATTGCCCCTGCTAAGAAAAGGTATTTTGTTTTAGTTCGACCCGTAGTTAGGTATGAAATCGCGGATGGGATAAATTTCGCAACGCTTTTCCCTCAGGATCCGTTGCAGGAAAGGGATAATGTGCAACTTCGAGTTGTCAATTATATCCTTTGTGGAAATGGCAAACCAATTCGAGGAATTTCTCATACAAATATTCAATTAGTTCGAACTTGTTTAGTATTGAATTGGTGCCAAGAAAAAAAGGGTTCTTCTATGGAGGAGATTCATGCTTCCTTTGTTGAAATAAGGGTAAATGATCTGATTCAAGATTTCATCAGAATGGACTTAGTGAAATCCCCTATTTCGTATACCAGAAAAAGGAATGCTCCGGCAGAGTCCGAGTTGATCCTGGTTAATGGAGCAGATCGCACCAATCCTTTTTATTCCAAGGCAAGGATTCAACAATTGCTTACCCAACAGCAAGGAACTATTCGTACGTTGTTGAATCGAAATAAGGAATGTAAATCTTTGATAATTTTGTCATCATCTAATTGTTTTCGAATAGGCCCATTCGACGATTTCAAATATAAGAATCTAACAAAAAAATCAAATACAAATAAAGGGGATTCCGTACTTCCAATTAGGAATTCATTTGGTCCCTTAGGGGTTGTCCCTAAAATTGCGAATTTTTATTCATTTTACTATTTAATAACTCATAATCAGATCTTGATAAATAAATATTTGCTACTTGACAATCTAAAAGCGGATTTTCAAATACTTCAATATTTTTTAATGGATGAAAATGGGAGAATTTATAATCCTGATCCATGCAGTAACAGGATTTGGAATCCATTCAATTCGAATTGGTATTGTCTCCATCACGATTATTGTGACGAAAGATCAACAATAATTAGCCTTGGACAGTTTTTTTGTGAAAATCTATCTATATCTCAATATGGGACGCCTCTAAAATCTGGCCAGGTTCTGATTATTCATGTTGACTTTTTAGTAATAAGATCTGCTAAGCCCTATTTGGCTATTCCGGGAGCAACCGTTCATGGTCATTATGGAGAAATAATGTACGGAGGAGATCCTTTACTTACATTTCTATATGAAAAATCAAGATCTAGTGATATAACGCAGGGTCTTCCAAAAGTAGAACAAGTCTTAGAAGCGCGTTCGGTTGATTCAATATCAATGAACTTAGAAAAGAGGGTTGAGGGTTGGAACGAATCTATAACAAGAATTCTTGGGATTCCTTGGGGATTCTTGATTGGCGCTGAGCTAACCATATCGCAAAGTCGGATTTCTTTGGTTAATAAGATTCAAAGGGTTTATCGATCCCAGGGAGTGCAGATCCATAATAGGCATATAGAAATTATTGTACGTCAAATAACATCAAAAGTGTTGGTTTCAGAAGAGGGAATGTCTAATGTTTTTTCACCTGGCGAGCTAATTGGGTTGTTGCGTGCGGAACGAACAGGGCGTGCGTTGGAAGAAGCGGCCTGTTATCGAGCCGTCTTTTTGGGAATAACAAGGGCGTCTCTGAATACTCAAAGTTTCATATCCGAAGCGAGTTTTCAAGAAACTGCTCGAGTTTTAGCAAAGGCGGCTCTACGAGGTCGTATCGATTGGTTGAAGGGTCTGAAAGAAAATGTTGTTCTGGGGGGTATGATACCGGTTGGTACCGGATTCAAAGGATTAGTGCACCCTTCCAGCCAACACGGCGACATTTCGTTGGAAACGAAAACTAAGAATCTATTCGAAGGGGGTATGAGAGATATTTTGTTCTACCACAAAGATTTTTTTTCTTCTTGTATTCCAATTCCAAAGAATTTTCATGAGATAGATATATCAGAACAATAATTGACAGAATTTATTGATTCCTAAGAAGGGATTCATCCTTTTCATTTCACTTTCACTACCTACTCTTCTTATAAAAAAGAACTAAGGAATAGAAAGGAAGTCATCGCTCGGACCGTGTATCCATGTTAAATCTCCGGTAGAAGGTTCCTTCGGAACAATTTTTTATTTCAGGGTACCTCGTCTTTTAAACAAAAAGAGAAAGTGTGGGGAGAAATGACAAGAAGATATTGGAACATCCAATTAGAAGAGATGATCAAAGCAGGAGTGCATTTTGGTCATGGTACTAAGAAATGGAATCCTAGAATGGCACCTTACATATTGACAAAACGTAAGGGTAGGCATATTACCAATCTTACGAGAACTGCTCGTTTTTTATCAGAAGCTTGTGATTTACTTTTTGATGCATCAAGTAGGGGAAAACAATTCTTACTAGTTGGTACCAAAATCATAGCAACTGATTTAGTAGCATCGGCTGCAATAAGGGCGCGATGTCATTATGTTAATAAAAAATGGCTCGGTGGTATGTCAACGAATTGGTCCACTACGAAAACGAGACTTCAAAAGTTCAGGGACCTGAGAGCGGAACAAAAGAGGGGAAGATTCAACCGTCTTCCTAAAAGAGATGCAGCAATGTTGAAGAGACAATTATCTCACTTGCAAAGATATCTGGGTGGCATCAAATATATGACGGGGGTGCCTGATATTGTAATTATCCTTGATCAGCACGAAGAATATACCGCTCTTCGAGAATGTATCACTTTGGGAATTCCAACAATTTGTTTAATCGATACAAATTGTGACCCGGATCTCGCAGATCTTTCGATTCCCGCCAATGATGACGCTAGGGCGTCAATCCGATTCATTCTTAAAAAACTCATATCTGCAATTTGTGAGGGCCGTTCTAGCTATATAAGAAATTGTTGATTAATAATAAGATAAGTCAATTACTTCAGGAACTCCATGGATTTATCGAATTGGTTACAATTTCTGAATATAACAAAAGAGAAAAAAAGCGCCGGGAATAGTCTGTAATTACTGGGTATCCGAAATATATAAGTGGGTGAGTCGAGAAAGAGATGGTTGAATCAAAATAATGGCTTTTTAAGTTCTATTTCTGTAAGAGGTCAATATGAATCTTCTACCATCTTCCGTCAACACACTAAAAGGGCTATATGATATATCCGGTGTCGAAGTAGGCCAGCATTTTTATTGGCAAATAGGGGGTTTCCAAGTACATGCCCAAGTACTTATCACTTCTTGGTTCGTAATGGCTATCTTACTAAGTTCCGCCACTATAGCCGTTCGAAATCCGCAAACCATTCCTACCGACGGTCAGAATTTCTTCGAATATGTCCTTGAATTCGTTCGAGACTTGAGTAAAACCCAAATTGGAGAAGAATATGGTCCTTGGGTTCCCTTTATTGGAACTATGTTCTTATTTATTTTTGTTTCTAACTGGTCGGGGGCTCTTTTACCTTGGAAAATCATACAATTACCTCATGGGGAGTTAGCCGCGCCCACCAATGATATAAATACTACGGTTGCTTTAGCTTTACCTACGTCAGTGGCATACTTCTATGCGGGTCTTACAAAAAAGGGATTGGGTTATTTTGCTAAATACATTCAACCCACTCCAATCCTTTTACCTATTAACATCCTAGAAGATTTCACAAAACCCTTATCGCTGAGTTTTCGACTTTTTGGGAATATATTGGCCGATGAATTGGTAGTTGTTGTTCTTGTTTCTTTAGTACCTTCAGTGGTTCCTATACCTGTCATGTTCCTTGGATTATTTACAAGTGGTATTCAAGCTCTTATTTTTGCAACTTTAGCCGCGGCTTATATAGGAGAATCCATGGAGGGTCATCATTGACTAGCTTTGCTTTTTTTTTTTTTTACGTTATCGCAATGCAATGTACGGATAATATATACAAATAGAATAGAGTATATACGATCTAGAATAGTAGTCAAAAAAGGCAAAAAGATTATTTATTATTATTGATATAGTAAAAATAGTAAAAAAGGGAAAGGGATCTCAAAGAGTTTTTTCCTAGGATTCCCTTTTTTTTGACCGATTTCTGTCATATCCCTTCCAATGAATATTCTATTTTGATTTGTTCAGTCAATCACACTATGACGATTTATTATTTGTATTTTGTATTAAGAAGTCTTATCTTATCTTATCTAGTCCCGGCATGCTATTCTATTAAACAAAAAACGCGGTTTTACAGTCCCACTTCCTTTGAGTTTCAACGATTGGTCAAAATTCAAATGAATTGCGTGCAATTAGATATCAAATCTTTCTATTCTAGGGAATGATTCATACAAATGAATTTGTCTCTTTTCTCTTTGTAGTCATGCGGGATAATGATAAAGAAAAGTAAACGAATATGAACTTCATAAAAATAGGTTAGGGGGTCGAACTAAGTATATGGAATGGCTATAAACCAACTCTTATCTATCTTTAGAAAAAGGATAAAATCTCGTGGCCCGTGGAATAGAAGATCGAAATCTTTGGTTTACGTTATGGAAGAAACACGTGTATATGGGATAGTAGATAGTGACTAGTTATCTATATGAACGACCTATATCTCTTTTGTCCTTCCCCACACCATACCATGAATTTCGATGGGGATTCCAATAGAATAGAAAGTCCCTCTTTTTCGTTTGGGCCGAATGAATAAACAGACGAAAGCAGGCATATCGAATCAAAGAGAAAGGATGAAGAAATGAAAGAGGGCTTTCGGAATAAAGAAATGGAAGACCCAGAACCCTATGAATTGATAAAAAAACTCCACGGATAGGAATGAAAAATGAGATATCCAAGTTGTTCTGACGATTCCATATTCTCATTACTTGAATTTTCACTCATAGGTCTTAGTTATTTCGACCGGCTCGATCTTACTTTAGGAGTGGAAGGAAGAATAAGTCATAATTCAATGGTTTATTGTATCATTAACCATTTCTTTCTTTTTTGCAAGGAACTTACCATGAATCCACTGATTGCTGCCGCTTCCGTTATTGCTGCTGGATTGGCCGTAGGGCTGGCTTCTATTGGACCTGGAGTTGGTCAAGGTACTGCTGCGGGACAAGCCGTCGAAGGTATCGCGAGACAACCCGAAGCAGAGGGTAAAATACGAGGTACTTTATTGCTCAGCCTGGCTTTTATGGAAGCTTTAACAATTTATGGACTGGTCGTGGCATTAGCACTTTTATTTGCAAATCCTTTTGTTTAGTTTCATCCTCGAAATAGAAATGGGAAATTCTTTTCTTTTTTTTTATCTCAGTCTTGGGTCTTGTCGCTTGCTTTTTCGAATTTTATCAAAATTGAACTCCTACAATTCATACCTTTCAATTATTCGTTGAGACAATACTCCGGGAAGGACTTATTTGAGGATGAGGAATTCAATTAGCGGATTCACTCGCCTTCTCCCCTTCTTAGTCCAAAGGAAACTCCTTTTTTTGTTTTTAGGAAGTGCTGCTACAAATGAGGCATTTCGCAATGGACATAAGGCCTGGGACCTAATACTAAGCAAATTCAGTATTTTCTTATTGGGTTGGGAACTTGAATTGAAATAAGAAAGAAATAGGAATTTCCAGAATTCCTATATTCTATATTGAATACTGATAAATGAAATCGAAATAAGTCAATAAAAAAATAAAATAAACAAAAAAAAATGGGGGGCAAAGTACTATAAGCTCTGGTCAAGTAGTACTATCTATAAGAGGAGATCATATGAAAAATGTAACCGATTCTTTCGTTTCCTTGGGTCACTGGTCATCCGCCGGGAGTTTCGGATTTAATACCGATATTTTAGCAACAAATCCAATAAATCTCAGTCTAGTACTTGGCGTATTGATCTTTTTTGGAAAGGGAGTGTGTGCGAGTTGTTTATTTCAATACAAGGCTGGATTCAACCAGCTGCACTTTTTTTTTTTCTTTAGAACTTGAAAATAAAGGTGTACTATCTGGCGAATTACTTCTGAATTAATTCGTAAATCATATGTACGAACCATAGCATTTCGTGACTCATTGGGAAATCGACTTTGATTCTCTATCAACCAATAATGTGGGATCCTTAAGATGGTTAAAACTCAATTGTTTGAAGTCCAGGCGCAACATTGGTATTCTTTCTACCACTATATTAGTTTAGTATAGTGATGCTTTCAAAATAAATAGTTGCAATTTATCCGATTCCGATATAGAACACTCATATCGATATAAAGGGTTTGAACCATTTACTGGAAAGGGGGCACCCCTGTCCTTTTTTTACCCAATGCTGAATTGACAACCTGTACATAAAATAAGAGGAATTTTTGGATTTGGAGAAAAAAAGAAACAACCTTGCTGAGAATTACAGATTTTTTTCTGGTCGGTAGAGTCCTCCAAAA